AGATCTCTTTTTTACCCTTCTTCAATATATATATATTTATAGATATAGATATATAGAAAAACGTCGATTATTGTAATTGTGACAAATAGGTTGATGGGGAAAAAAGATTCCCCCATCTCCAAAACAAGAAAATATACTAACAATATACTAACACAGGCTCAAGTTTTGTATCTTGTCTTTATTCTTTTTTCAAAAGCTTTTTATAATTTACTAACCCCTAAACCGAAGAATTATTATTATACATATCCTAATAGCGAAGCGAGTTCTAGTTCATATTGATTAGCCACAAACAATAGGTTTGTTGATTTCCTATTAAGAATGAAATGGGCCTATTTTTATATTCGGATTATTCCAATGTTTTATTTTATGACTTTTTTTGTCGCACAAAAAAACTTTTTGAGTTTCCGGTAGAAAGAGATTTACCTAATGACAACGCTTTTAAGGCTGCCCAATATCCCTTCCCTTTCCAAATATTTTTACGAATACGCTTTTTTGATATAGAAGTACGTTTTTTTGGAACTGCCATTTAAAAATTAAGAGGTTACTCGTTGTTATAGTTGGATGTGAAAGACATCTATTGGTCAAAACGAATATATTCATTATCTAGTTATTTTCTAGATAATAATTAGATAAGATATTATATATTATCTAGAGAAAACAAAAAAATATATATATATAGATAAAAAATATGCGAAAATCGTACAAAATCTTACTATAAAAATATAATTTAATTTTTTTCTATTAATTGGTCAAACTTGAGTAAAGAATACTTCGAAATTCCATTTTAAAATTCGAATCAAACTAGTAATTAAAGTAATGAATCTGTTAAAAGATACACGTTTTGTTAAAAAAAATCTTCGTTATTTTTTTATTAAATTTGATTTAATTTTACCCCCTTTTTTGATAAATATAAAAATAAATCTTATAGAAAATATAAAATGTTAGATATTATAGCGTTTCCTATAAATGTTTTTTTATTGAAACGGAAACAACTAATCAATCAGTTTCATACTGAAACTAGTTAATGATTTGGAACAAACTGACTAAAAAGCGAGAGTCGTACAAAAATTGTACCTTAGTTAATCCTATGATTCATATCGATTCATATCAGATTTATTTTTAGTGTAATTTTTTATCATTACTTTATGAATATAAAGTGATTTAATAATAATGAAATTTTGTATTTTCGTTTTTTTAAGAAAAATCTTAGTTAATAACTAAATTCGCTTTTTATGAGCAAGTAGGTCATATCATTTGCCCAATTGTAACTTCTTTATTTTAATATTTAAAGTATTTTGGAAAGACCCAGATAATAAATATATAAAATTCGAAAAATATCTTTAAGTTAGTACATCTCTTGATTTTTTTATTGACCCCTTTTTGTTTTGAAATTGAAAGGGGGTAGGATCCGGTAAATCGGAAACAATCAATTAAGAATAAAAAAACTTTTTTATGGAACAGACATATCAATATTCGTGGATAATACCTTTCCTTCCACTTCCAGTTCCTATGTTAATAGGAGCGGGACTTCTTCTTTTTCCGTCGGCAACAAAAAGTCTTCGCCGTATGTGGGCTTTTCAAAGTGTTTTTTTGTTAAGTATAGTCATGATTTTTTCGATCAATCTGTTTATTCAGCAAATAAATGGCAGTTCTATCTATCAATATGTATGGTCTTGGATCATTAATAATGATTTTTCTTTAGAATTCGGTTACTTGATCGACCCGCTTACTTCTATTATGTCAATATTAATCACTACTATTGGAATTATGGTTCTTATTTATAGTGATAATTATATGTCGTATGATCAAGGATATTTGAGATTTTTTGCTTATATGAGTTTTTTCAGCACTTCTATGTTAGGATTAGTTACTAGTTCTAATTTGATACAAATTTATATTTTTTGGGAATTGGTAGGAATGTGTTCATATCTATTAATAGGGTTTTGGTTCACACGGCCTGTTGCTGCAAATGCTTGCCAAAAGGCATTTGTAACTAATCGTGTTGGGGATTTTGGTTTATTATTAGGAATTTTAGGTTTTTATTGGATAACAGGGAGTTTCGAATTTCGAGATTTATTCAAAATATTCAATAACTTGATTTCTAATAATCATAATGAAGTCAATTTTTTATTTGTTACTTTCTGTGCCGTTCTATTATTTACCGGTGCGGTTGCTAAATCTGCACAATTTCCCCTTCATGTATGGTTACCGGATGCCATGGAGGGGCCTACCCCTATTTCGGCTCTTATACATGCTGCTACTATGGTAGCTGCGGGCATTTTTCTTGTAGCTCGGCTTATTCCTCTTTTCATAGTCATCCCTCACATAATGAATTTCATCTCTTTGGTAGGAGTAATAACAATATTATTCGGGGCTACTTTTGCCCTTGCTCAAAAAGACATTAAGAGAGGTTTAGCCTATTCCACAATGTCTCAATTGGGTTATATGATGTTAGCTCTAGGTATGGGGTCTTATCGAAGTGCTTTATTTCATTTGATTA